AGTTGAAAAACTAATCCTTCAAATCTTTGTTGTGGAGTCGATAAATTCTACACCCTTTGGTTGAATCATAAGGACGTACTTCAATTTTGACTCTATCTCCTGGCAGTATCCGTATAAAAGTATGTCGGATCTTTCCTGAAACATACAGATCTAAACGAACCCGGAACAGACCGTTGGGAAGCGATTCAGTAATTAAAGCTTCGTGACTCCATTTTGGTTCTTAAAGTCCCCTTGTATCAACTAATAAAGGAGAAAAGATATTAAAGAACCCCCCTTTCTTCGTTTTCACAAATAGGAAGTTTCAAATCCAATTTGGATATTAAAAGGATTACCAGATATAACACAAAATTTCTCCACCTATTCCTTCTAGTCGAGCCTCTCGGTCTGTCATTATACCTCGAGAAGTAGAAAGGATTACAATCCCCATTCCACCTAAAATTCGAGGAATTCGTTGATAATTAGAGTAGATTCGTAGACCAGGTCGACTGATTCGTTTTAAATTTAAAATATTTCTATAGGTTCTTTTCCTATTCCTTCTATGTCGCAGGGTTAAAACCAAAAAAGATTTGTTGTTTTCTCGATGTTTTCTCACGTTTTCGATAAAACCTTCTCGTAAAAGTATTTTAACAATATTTTCAGTAATATTAGTAGATGCTATTCGAACCACCCTTTTTCGATCCATATCCGCATTTCGTATAGAAGTTATTATCTCAGCAATAGTGTCCCTGCCCATGATGAACTAAATTTTTTGGGGCCTCCAAATTTGATATAATCAACGTGTTTTTTACTTATTTTTTTATGAATATGATATGAATTATTAAAGATATATGCGTGAGACACAATCTACTAATTAATCTATTTCTTTCAAATACCCACTAGAAACATATCACAATTTCATTTTATAATACCTCGGGAGCTAATGAAACTATTTTAGTAAAATTTAATTCTCTCAATTCCCGGGCGATTGCACCAAAAATCCGAGTTCCTTTTGGATTTCCTTCTTGATCAATAACAACTGCGGCATTGTCATCATATCGTATTATCATCCCGTTGTCACGTTTGAGTTCTTTACAGGTACGCACAATTACAGCTCTGACTACTTCTGATCTTTGTAGGGGCATATTGGGTACTGCTTCTTTGATCACAGCAACAATAACGTCACCAATATGAGCATATCGACGATTGCTAGCTCCTATGATTCGAATACACATCAATTCTCGAGCCCCGCTGTTATCCGCTACATTTAAATGGGTCTGAGGTTGAATCATTTTTTTAATCCGTTCTTTGAATGCAAAGGGCGAAGAAAAAAAAGAAATATTTTTGTCCAAAAAAAGAAAGATGCGGTTTTGTTTCATATTTAAGAGCCCTTTCTACATTTTTTTCTATTACAATTGCATTAGGAAATAATGAATTGAGTTCGTATAGGCATTTTGGATGCTGCTAGTGAAATAGCCCTTCTGGCTATATTTTCTGTTACTCCACCCATTTCATAAAGTATTCGACCCGGTTTAACAACAGCTACCCAATATTCAGGGGATCCTTTTCCTGAACCCATACGTGTTTCTGCGGGTCTTAGTGTAACTGGTTTGTCTGGAAATATACGTACCCATATTTTTCCACCACGACGTGCATTTCGTGTCATTGCTCGTCGACCTGCTTCTATTTGTCTAGATGTAATCCAAGCAGGTTCAAGTGCCTGAAGAGCATATTTACCGAAAGAAATATGATTACCTCGATAAGATATTCCCTTCATTCTTCCTCTATGTTGTTTACGGAATCTGGTTCTTTTGGGGTTATAGTTGATGGTTGTTTTTGAATTCCACCTCTACTACAGAACCGGACGTGAGAGTTTCTTCTCATCCAGCTCCTCGCGAATAAAAGGATTCAAAAAAATTGTATTATTATACCAAATCCTTATTTTGTCCTTTTATTGTATTGTCCTAAATTTTGCAATAAAAAAGTTTTCGCGGGCGAATATTTACTCTTTCAATCCCTATTTCACTTGTAGGGTTAACTCGTGACTTCTCAGATCTCAGAATACATGAATTAATCTCTGGTTCGTTCCGCCATCCCGACCAGTGAATCATTAAGATTCCTTTTTCAATAGAATCTTTTGCATTCACAAGTTCCGTCGTTCCCATCACTTCTTACTTAATGGTTAGGTCCGAATTCTACAATGGAGCTCAGAATGAAGTTGGTTCTTGAGTCAATCTTCTCAGTCTTTATTGGCTCGAAGCTCTTGATTTTTTGTTCTATTTCTAGAATTCTAGAAGAAGATTCATTTAATTATGGTATAAATGCGTATTGATGCTTTATTACACTGCCCTTTATGAGATTACTCATAGACCTTGCATATTGGAATTTTATATCATTGGTATTCTTTTTCTCTCTTTCTCTCATCCTTCCATTTATCCACATCTTTTTTGTCCATTTTGCTTTACAACTTCGAATCAGATTTATTTTTTGTTTATGCAAAAGATTTCAGTTGCTACAAAGATAT